AACCTTTTATTTTCTTATATCATCAGGGTAATGATCCATCAACCTGCTGGTTCTTTTTCTGAAGTAGCAACGGGAGAATTCATCCTGGAAGTGGGAGAACTGCTGAAACTACGTGAAACCCTGACAAGGGTTTATGTACAAAGAACGGGCAAACCCCTATGGGTTGTCTCCGAAGACATGGAAAGAGATGTTTTTATGTCAGCAACAGAGGCCCAAGCTTATGGAATTGTTGATCTTGTAGCGGTTGAATGACAATAGCCTGGATTTCGAATCAATTCGTGATTTTAAATTACCCCTGCCGAGTTTCATATTAATATATTATGACTTTGATTTACTATTCTATTCAATAAAAGGAATTCATAATCATGCGGTTAGGATCGATCTAAACCAGTCCATTATGTATATGATTCAACATGCCAACGATTAAACAACTTATTAGAAATACAAGACAGCCAATTAGAAATGTCACAAAATCCCCCGCGCTTCGGGGATGCCCTCAGCGTCGAGGAACATGTACTAGGGTGTATGTGCGACTCGTTCAGATCATGAACTAGAACAAAGGAAAGAGAGCCACGTTCGAATATCAATGATCAAATAGGATAGAACGGAAAACGAACTACATTTTCTATATAAAAATAAGAAAATGGAGCATATCCCTTTTATTGTGTATGAAATTTATGGTTTCTATTGGTGTAAATCCACTCACCTCAATTCAAGATGAGAAGCAATTCTCCATTGGTAGCAAATGGTTATCCATTAAGCGGAGGAAATCTTAGTTAATATAGACCCCTCTTGCAAGAACGGACTAACAGGGTCAGCTACCCAGCCAACCTTCATAATTAAATACCGTTACTGTATAGGTAGAGCTCGTTGTGAAAGACCTATTACTGGATAATTCATGGGTAGAGCCGAAGAATGTGAACTATACAAGTTAGCAATAACATTGATTAAATGAAGTAAAGGCTCCGGTGTATAGAGAAGACCTCACCGTTTAAGAAGTAACCATAGAAACGATGGAATCCACTATTTCTTTATCATTGCTATTTTTTTTTTATTTTTAATACCTAGTATAGTACAATTTCGTATTTCGAGGCGAAACGCCTATAAAAAAGAAAAAATCGTGGTTGGGAAGGTTATAGTAGCCAAAGCCGTTGGAATTTTTAGTTTATACATTGGAAAAATCCGTTTTGTTATTAATATACTAGGAAAGGGGCAAAAGAATAACTGAAAGAAAGGAAATCTATTAGTTATTCGTGAAAGTTTCATTTATTCAATGACCAGAATTAGACGGGGATATATCGCTCGGAGACGTAGAACAAAAATTCGTTTATTTGCATCAAGCTTTCGGGGGGCTCATTCAAGACTTACTCGAACTATTACTCAACAAAAAATAAGAGCTTTGGTTTCGGCTCATCGGGATAGGGATAAGCAAAAAATCAATTTTCGTCGTTTGTGGATCACTCGAATAAATGCAGCAATTCGTGAAAGGGGGGTATGCTATAGTTATAGTAGATTAATAAACGGTCTGTACAAGAGACAGTTGCTTCTTAATCGTAAAATACTTGCACAAATAGCTATATCAAATAGGAATTGTCTTTATATGATTTCCAATGAGATCATAAAAGAAGTAGGTTGGAAGGAATCCACCGGTTAAACGGAGTTGCCCGGAGAATGAACTCCGGGAAGGTCGAATAAAAATGAATAGAATATGATAAAATATGAGAAAGTAGTCAAAATAAATATGAATCAACAAGTTAAATAAAAAAATTTATTCTTCCCAGATTATTATTTGTTTTCTTACGACACGAGAATTCAATCCGGATTCTTGGATTTTTCCAACAAAATATAAATCCCCGTTTGAGTTCGGATGGGAATTCAAATTCAAGTGAAGAAAGAGTAAACCTATCTTTTTCTGGCTCTAAGACTAGGAGTTCTAGTGGTCGACTCGGTTCTTTCAAATTGTTTCTCATTATTAAGAAAAGGTAACAAAGATAAAATACGAGCTTGTTTTATAGCAATAGTAATTAATCGTTGTTGTTTCAAGGTCAATCTATTCACTCGTCTAGATAATATTTTTCCCTGTTCACTAATAAATCGACTAATTAAACTCATGTTTTTATAATCAATTCGATCCCCCGATTGGATCGGGGGCAAACGCCTACGAAAAGATCGCTTGGATTTAAGAAAAGTTCGCTTGGATTTATCCATGGTTTGGTTAGTTTATTTCTTATCCCTAAAATCCTATTTCAGCCGTATCTCTAATTAGAATAAAAAAATAGGATTTGGTTTTTTTATAATTATCTTTAACTATGTTAAATATGTTATATATATAATGTCATTTTTTCCTTTTCCTTGTAAGATAGATAAGGGCGCAGGTGCTCGGTTCGATCTATTTCTTTACCTCCCCGTGAATCGTATGTTTGTAACAATATGGACAGAATTTTCGCAACTCCAATCGATTAGGCGTATTGTGCCGGTTCTTTTGAGTAATATATCTGGA